AGCGAACAAAGGTACGCTCGCTTGCTGTCTTGTTCTCTGTCGCGAACTGGGATCGCTCGCCAGCTAGGTCAGATTGGAGCAAGAAAGGTCGAGAACATATTACCCAATATAGGGGACAAGGGGTGGAACGACCTCTCGATCTACTTACTGCTGCCCAGGAATAAAAATGTCGTCTAGGCGTTCTCTCTTGCTCCGATCTCCCCTACGCCTAGGACGTTGTCTGGGCCAAGAGCCATAGTTAGTTGCTGTTTCCATTTGGTTGTTTCTTTCTCGTTGTTGATACCGGCAAGACCCAGCCAGATGATGTCTGCTGGTTGGTAGTGAGAGGACTCTTAGTACCTGCATACCCAAAAGGGGGCGCTGGTTAAAAAACAATCATTGGATTTTCTTTCTTGCTCGCCCTTAGCTTAGCAACGGGCGGGAAAGGAGTCTATCTATCTGCCTAGCTTTGGTAGATTTCCCCCAACGCAATCCACAGAAATTCCACGAATCCCTTGGTGGATAAGTCCGACGACTCAGCAGCAGTGCGGAATTTCTGTTTCTCCGTCTGGTGGATCTGATCTATAGTTAGGGGGCAATACATACCAAAAGGTTCAAAGAAGGAAAGCGCGGAACTCTTAACGAAAGAATGGTTACTGGACAAGAATAGGCCGGCCAAGAGAGAGGGACGGGACCCCGCTTAACAGACCTTCGAACGAAGAAAAGAAAGGTGGATACCAAGCGAGTTAACCAATGAGTGTTGAGTTCTGGGAGGAAGGGAATGGATGCATTGGCAGTCTTCTGATGGGAAAGATTAGAAGGGTTTGGACAGGATTTGAACCCAAAAGAGATACCCCTTAGTAAGTAACCGCTTTTTCAGCTGTAGTGGACCTAAGGTAGGATGCGGCGAGTGACCCTGTAAGGGAGTCAAGTAAGGAAAGAATAAAGGGGTCTCGAAGTAAGACCTATGGAATTATAGCTGTTCCGTAAGGGCCCAGTACGTTCGGTCTCCGTGTGAGTGAAAAGGTAGCTGCTATGTTCGGAATTGACAGTAAGTAGAGCAAGAAAGGGAAACCGCTTGAAAGAAGAGCAGTCTGCTAATCCGAATCGTGCCGCTAAGAAGTCTTTGTTTAAGAGCTATAGACTATAAAGTAAGGGAATGGGACCCCCACGGGAATGTATCCCAGGAGTAAGTTCACTCTTTGGTAAGCTTAGGCGCCTAAATGTCTGAGTTCGGAAAGCAGAGTAAGCGGCGATCAACGCAGGAACTATACCTCTACCCGGAATAAAACACCTTTGAAGAATGTATGTTCACGTGCTGACTATAAAGAAAGCCACAAAGTAAGACTCTGGATGGGCCAAGTAGGAAGGATCGAAGGGAGAACGTATCACCTATTAGCTCGAACAAGAATGACTAGAGTGCTTTCGTAAGGAAAACCCCAAAGTAACAGCTTTTATCCCTCTGTAAACCTACAAACCATACCTCTTAAAGGATCAACCATACTTCTTCTAGTAGGAAGTGTCCCAGGGAATAGATCCGTCTTTGTTGGGGCCTCTTAAAGGCTATCTCTTAGTTCTGTAAGGGAGATACCACAAGTAGCTGTATACCTTTGAGCGGGCCCAAGCCCTGTAGTTAGCGATAGAGTAGGCCGCTTTAGTTGGAAAGGTTATATGGTCTATAATTCTGCCACCTGCAAAAGAAAGGTAGCGAAAGATGTTAAGAATGGCATTCCCCCCGATTGAGGAGAAAGAGCCTGTCGTAGTCCACTAATGTAATACGGGCCAAGCTTTCGGGAGAATAAACTTGGTTTAACCTTCGAGATGAGGTTGGCGGCACCAACGAGATCCAGCAGTCAGGGGCAACCAGAGTCACAAGCTTTTGCGAATATCTTTGAAGGCTGGTCAGGGAGAAAGCCAGGGTATAGGTAAGGATACAGCCTCTTTCTTCACACATGAAGGAGAGTGGAAGGAATTGAGGTATAGTAGGCGGCGCCGTACTGGAGGGGAGGATTCTCTTTTTTCTGCATGTCCTCTTACTTAGCCCTTTTAAAGAAAGAACAACTAGTAGGTATGGAGAATTGAGTACTATCTGATATTAGACCCTCTGGTAGCTCATCGGAAGCTGGAAAAGGACTCGGATCGGATTATCCCGAAATCGGGTATTCATTCAACTAGCTGCTCACACGGAGAATTATCCCTTACTCTGGAGGGAAGAGAAAACCCGGACTAGGACAGAGTTGAAAGCCTAGCTTGCCAACCATATAGCGGAAGCTGGGTTCCAGCTCATATTGGTAGTTTCCGCATGATTTGAGCAGTTTAGTATGTACTCGCACCATAGTTGGCCTTTTCCTGCCTCGAAGAGGAGGGAGAACCCTATGCCAATGCAAGACCTGGATTTTCTTCCTGAAATCACTCGATCTCTTGGATGGGAAAGAGCCTGCCCCTAGACATTGAGCACCTCATCAGGGTGCAAATAAAAATCCTGTCTATAATACGAACCCGCGTAACAATCGAAATAATCAAGAGCGAAGGCAGGTCCAAAACGATCCAATTCCCTATGACCTATAGTGAACTCCTGCCACAGTTAATTCAAAACCATCAAATAGCTCCTGTGCTGCTAGAACCGTTTCATATTCCAAAGTGGTATGATCCGAATGCTAGATGTGATTACCATGCTGGGGCAATAGGGCATTCTACAGAAAATTTCACCGCTGGAAAAATCGGGTTCAGGCCTTACTAGATTGGTTTTATTTCAAGAAAATGACCAATGCTCCTGATGTTAATGTTAATACAACTCCTCTGCCGAATCATGGGAATTCCGGGGTAAATGCTCTTAGTGGAGAGTATTCAACATACTTCAAGAAGAGAGTATCCGAGGTTAGAAGATCAATTAAAGTCCTCTTCGAGATTCTGAGTAGGGCAGGTTTGATTCCATCAGTCCATGGATCCTATCAGGGATTCAAGCCCGATGAAAGTACTCAATAGAATCCGATTCAGTCAGTAAGTACCCCGGTTCAGAAGAGGCGGTTTAAGCAACACAACAAGGGAGGTGTCTTCTCAGCAACTCGTGTAATGTCGTCGGTTATCTATGAGGTGATTGATCTCTATGGTTCTCTCCGAAGGTTCAACAAGCTATGCGAGGGTCTTTTAGAGCTCTCTTTTTTCCAAGGACAAGCACGAAAAAAGAACTCTTGGAGGATCATTCGTTCTTCACTCTCTCCGAAGGGAGCGCAGCAACCAAGGTGCATATTATCATATAGAAAGAGGCGAGGCGTAGCGATTCGTACTACCGGAAAAGTTTCGCTAACCGGCAGGCAATAGAATCAGCCGATAGGGGCAAGCAAGCGTAGCGAATCACATAGATAAGCCCCTACCCGCCAGCGCGCGGATAGATAGGGCGGGCGAAGGGGATGGATGTCTGAGCGGTTGAAAGAGTCGGTCTTGAAAACCGAAGTATTGATAGGAATACCGGGGGTTCGAATCCCTCTCCATCCGCGAGGTCATAAGTTATCTCTTGCCTTATTTATGGAATGGTAGTTTGTGTTATGATTTAGTTAGGACCTTGTCTCCCTTTCGTTATCTTCTGCTCCCCTTGTATAGGTTGGGAAAGGGCCGGGTGGATTACCTTTGGGAGCTAAGTCAAAGATCTCGGTGATCTTGTGAGTGGTTGATAAACTGCGATTGCAGTTTTCTTTAGCAAGTCCCATAGCTGTGAGGCTTAAGAGACAAAGAAAACGGTGGATACTTTTCTGGGCTGGGTGGGAGGTGACGACCCTAATGAATCGACTATGAAGGGGGCTGTTAGCTACATCAGCACTAAAATTCCTTCCCCTGAAGCAAGCAGGCAATCTCACATCAGGAAGAGCCTCTCTCTACGGTACCTTTCTGTGATCACTAAACGTTCTGGACTTTTCCTAACTAGCCTAGCCTATTTAATTTTTTCCGTGTGGAAAAGGCTGCTTTGCCTTTCCATTTTATATAAAAAAGGTGCGTCAAGGGATGCTTCTTTTCTAAGATAAGAAGAAAAAGGGTTCCACGGCACCGATTACCGGATTCGTTCGACAGTCAACGAAAGGAGTTCGCCCCCCGTCTTCCCTCTGACAGAGGCTTAATCAACTACTTTTAGCTACTCTGGCAGTCCCATTTCCGGGATAACTTTACTGACTTGTCTGTCGATGATTGCAAAAGTACCAACCCTTATGACTCTTCTGTCTTTGCTTTGGTGACGGGGAGCTTTTAAGGGAAGCGTTGGAGCTATACTAGTTAAATAAAGGGAAGTCACGAAAATCTCATAACAATCAGACAGGCGGGATCATGCATTTTTCGGCCACCGCCACCAGGCAAATCAATCGGGAGAAGATGGCCGGGCTCTGTAAGCTCAACCTTATCGTGTCCTATGGAGTAAGGGAAGTTGTTCCATGCCAGAGCCATCCTATAATGCTGCGGTCGGGCGCTAGTCATTCAATATTTTCTATAAGAAATGCTTCCAATCTCATATTTCGGTATATTTAGTTTCCGCTCTTTAAGTTCAGTGGTCCGGAGTAAAATTCTAGAAAATTAATTTATAATCAATAATGTTATTAAGAAGTTCGATCCCCTTGTTCCAATTATTCCTCTGATTGCGTCATTGGCTAAAGCGAAATTTTCTAACGTATTAGGGCATTCCATTAGTAAGCCGATTCGGGCTGATTTCTCAGATTCAAATATTATTGACCGATTTGGGCGTATATGTAGAAATCTTTCTCATTATTATAGCGGATCTTCAAAAAAAAAGAGTTTGTATCGAATAAAGTATATATTGCGACTTTCTTGTGCTCGAACTTTGGCTCGGAAACACAAAAGTACTGTACGTGCTTTTTTGAAAAGATTAGGCTCGTTTGGAAGAATTTTTTATTTGGATATTATTTTTATCAATGATCTGACCAATCTCAAATAAGAATTCTGAGACCTTGGAAATACAAATTTTTCCTAAAAAACAATGGATGAGAGAGATAAAAAAATAGTGAAATGGGATTTTTTGA